GGTATTTGTGCAAATCGGTATAATCCATGTAATCGCAAAAATAATAAAAATGAAAAAATTTTCAATAATAACTATAAATATACGAAAGAACCCTTTTTTTGTAATTCCTATGATGCAATTGGAGCTTATCGCCAGAAAAGAATCAATTTAGATAGTCCTTTGTGGCTCCGCTGGCGACTAGATCAACGCGTTATTGCTTCAAGAGAAGCTCCTATCGAAGTTCACTATGAATCTTTGGGTACCCATCATGAGATTTACGGGTACTATCTAATAGTCAAAAGTATAAAAAAAGAAATTCTTTGTATATACATTCGAACCACTGTTGGTCATATTTCTCTTTATCGAGAAATCGAAGAGGCTATACAAGGATTTTGCCGGGCCTGCTCATATGGTACGTAATCCTCTGGTATCTCACTCAGCTAAGTAATTATATGACACCGGTATGAATTTAGTTCTCTCCGGTTCAACTAGGACCATAGGTCCTGAATTTCTACGCGAATCAAGATCGAGAAAAGGAAGTTTTCCAATCATTGACTCAAACCTCAAACCTATTGTCGAACCCCACTCAGCGTAATATGGAGGTACTTATGGCGGAACGGGCTGATCTGGTCTTTCACAATAAAGTGATAGATGGAACTGCCATTAAACGACTTATTAGCAGATTAATAGATCACTTCGGAATGGCATATACATCACACATCCTGGATCAAATAAAGACTCTGGGGTTCCAGCAGGCCACTGCTACATCCATTTCATTAGGAATTGATGATCTTTTAACAATCCCTTCTAAGGGATGGCTAGTCCAAGATGCTGAACAACAAAGTTTGATTTTGGAAAAACACCATCATTATGGAAACGTACACGCAGTAGAAAAATTACGCCAGTCCATTGAGATATGGTATGCTACAAGTGAATATTTGCGACAAGAAATGAATCCTAATTTTAGGATGACTGACCCTTTTAATCCAGTCCATATAATGTCTTTTTCGGGAGCTCGAGGAAATGCATCTCAAGTACACCAATTAGTAGGTATGAGAGGATTAATGTCCGATCCACAAGGACAAATGATTGATTTACCCATTCAAAGCAATTTACGTGAGGGGCTGTCCTTAACGGAATATATAATTTCTTGCTACGGAGCGCGTAAAGGAGTTGTGGATACTGCTGTACGAACATCGGATGCTGGATATCTTACACGCAGACTTGTTGAAGTCGTTCAACACATTGTTGTACGTAGAACCGATTGTGGAACCATCCGAGGGATTTCAGTGAGTCCTGAAAATAAGATGATTCCGGAAAGAATTTTTATCCAAACATTAATTGGTCGTGTATTAGCGGACGATATATATATGGGCCCGCGATGCATTGGCATACGAAATCAAGATATTGGTATTGGACTTATCAATCGATTCATAACCTTTCAAACACAACCGATATCTATTCGGACTCCCTTTACTTGTAGGAGTACATCTTGGATCTGCCGATTATGTTATGGACGAAGTCCTACTCACGGGGACCTGGTCGAATTGGGAGAAGCCGTAGGTATTATTGCGGGTCAATCTATTGGAGAACCGGGTACTCAACTAACATTAAGAACTTTTCATACCGGCGGAGTATTCACAGGGGGGACTGCAGAACATATACGAGCTCCTTCTAATGGAAAAATAAAATTCAATGAGGATTTGGTTCATCCCACACGTACACGTCATGGGCATCCTGCGTTTTTATGTTATATAGACTTGTATCTGACTATTGAGAGTGAGGATATTATACATAACGTCACTATTCCACCCAAAAGTTTACTTTTAGTTCAAAACGATCAATATGTAGAATCAGAACAAGTGATTGCTGAGATTCGCGCGGGAACATACACTCTTAATTTAAAAGAGAGGGTTCGAAAACATATTTATTCTGACTCAGAGGGAGAAATGCATTGGAGTACTGATGTGTACCATGCACCCGAATTTACATATAGTAATGTCCATCTCTTACCAAAAACAAGTCATTTATGGATATTATCAGGAGGTTCGTGCGGATGCAGTGCAGTCCCTTTTTCACTCTACAAGGATCAAGATCAAATTAACGTTCATTCTCTTTCTGTCGAAAGAAGATATATTTCTAGCCTTTCAGTAAATAATGATAAAGTGAGACAAAAATTTTATGGTCCGGATCTCTCTGGTAAAAACGAAAGCGGAATTCCTGATTATTCAGAACTTAATCCAATCCTATGTACGGGTCAATCTAATCTCACAGATCCTACTATTTTCCACGGTAATTCTGATTTATTGGCAAAGAGGCGAAGAAATGGATTCATCATTCAATTTGAATCACTTCAAGAACGAGAAAAAGAACTACCACCCCCTTCCGGTATTTCGATTGAAATACCCATAAATGGTATTTTTCGTAGAAATAGTATTCTTGCTTATTTCGATGATCCTCAATACAGAAGAAATAGTTCAGGAATTACTAAATATGGGACTATAGGGATGCATTCAATCCT